TAATGTATGAAAGGATCTTTGAATAACCATCGGACGGGCGGAAAATCATTAGAACCGACTTCTTCAAGAACTTTTATTTTTCCATAGAAAAAAAGGCGTTCAAAAAGAGTTTCAGAAGATGTTGATCGTAAATGATAAAATTGGTTACAAAGAAAAATGAAGATGGATTCGTATTCACATACATAAGAATTATATAGAAACAAGAATAATCTTTGATTCTTTTTTGAAACAATGGAACTTGATTTCTTTGGAGTTGGAGTAATAAGACTATTCCAATTCTGATACTCATAGAGAAGGAAGCGTAATAAATGGAAAAAAGAGGCGTCTTTCAACCAGGAGCGAAGAGTTTGAACAACGATTTCTAGATGGATGGGGTAGGGTATTAGTATATCTGACACATAATTTAAATGTACAAAATTGTCTTCTAAAAACGGAAATAGTGAATGAATTGATCGTAAATTTCGAGATTTGCCTATTTCTTCTTTCCTTTCTAAGGAAGATACTAATCTTAGGGAAAAGGGAATTTCCCCAATAACTGCAAATCCCTCTGATATCATTTGCGAATATAAATTTTTGTTATGCCCCAACAATTGGTTTTGGTTTGAATCATTAGCAGAAATAAGCAAAGGATTCTGTTGAGACATTCGAGTAATTAAACGTTTCACCATTAGTGAACTGGATTTATTATCATAACCAAAATTATCCACCAAAATGAATCTATTTAAAACATGATCATGAGCCAGTGCATAAATATACTCTTGAAAGATAAGCGGATATAGGAAGTCCTGTTTCAAAAATTTATCGAGTTCAAAATATCGTTGAAATTCCCCCATTTGAAATTAGATTTGAACCAAAGATAGGCATAAGATACTTCTTGGATTATCAAATGATACATAGTGCGATACGGTCAAAACAAGGTAGTATAATAATAAAATAATATATACCTCGGAGACAGGTAAACTCATCAACGGACTCTCTATCCTTTTTTTTTCATCTAATAGGTTTATGTTCGTTATAGGATAACAAGATAGTTAGAAATCTTTTATTTTTTAAACCCAATCGCTCTTTTGATTTTGGAAAGAATTATCTTTATCAATATACTGCTTCTTCTACACATCCCTCTCCAATGCATAAAATGCATAATGGAGAATAGCGACATAGTTAGGATTCATTAAAAAAAAGGATAATCCACTCATAGGAGAAGCCGTTCCCGCATCAGGCACTAATCCATTTTTAACGTCTATCTAATTAGATCGGGTAATCATTCAAAGTTAAGAACAGAAGCCGGTTGCTTTTTTGTTTCCCTATAATTAGAGCCATAGGGCTCTATCCATTTATTTACTCGACCCAACTTTTAATTCATTTTGTTCCGCCCCGATCCAAGCCTTCAAACAAGTCTTTATACCGATCCGGTAAGAATGCAATATTCTCAGAATTATCTATTGCTACGACATGCTATTTTTTCCATTCATTCCCTTTCAGGATCAGTCGTGGTCTTACAAACTCTACCAATGGTATGGACGAATCCCTTGCTTCATCCAAATGTGTAAACGATACTAGCCGCACTTAAAAGCCGAGTACTCTACCGTTGAGTTAGCAACCCAAAAATCTAAAAACAATTAGGATGTGTAAATGCCAATACAGTAAAAAAAATATAACGAAATTTGAGTGCCATGACACAATCAAAACATTTTAAACTAAGAATAAAAAAAGAAATCTCAAATTTTAATCGCTTCTGAACTGAACATAAAAATGAAGAGATCAGATGCAAATATACTAAATTAAAATAGAATTTAGAATAGATAGAAATAGACAAACGGATCAACCTCCCTTTCTTTTTTTTTTTTTTTTCACTCCAATAAAAAATTATTGTATCACAGCGAATTCAACGAACCCATCAATTGAATGAAGTAAAATAAAAAACCGAACCTATGGCACGAAAAGATTTATACTTATACACGATCAAATTATATTTGTTCGATACACTGTTGTCAATAGAAATGTTACGAAAAGAATACAGTGGTGAAAACGGAAAAAATTAAATATTAACTATAAGGACTGGTGTTGGATTGGCACTACATAGATGCAAAAAGGTGTAGATAGTAGATCAAGGAATAAAAAAGTAGTAAAAAAAAATCCGAGTTATTCAATCAATATAAGTTGAGCGAATAAGCAAGTTTGATTCCGTGGTTATTATTATTTGTTAGTAGAGTTCCAACGAAAACCAGTCGATTGCAGATAATGTCATAATTTTATATTTCGAGATCCAATTTCTTCATCTAGTCCCTCGATTTTGGGAATATCCACCTTCTCTTTTTGTCGTTATATACCAATACCACTAGAACAGGGGATTCTATGGGAACAATACGAAAAGGCGGAGCATAGGAGAGAAGTAGAGAAAAGCTTATACTCTTTGTATTTCATTATTTGAATTTTGTTTGATTAAAGGGAAGTTCCGTAAAAACCTCTGCCTTCTTTGAAATATCATGAACAGTCCCTGTAGGTTGAGCGCCTTTTTCAAGGAAATATAGAATAGCAGGAACATTTGAATAAGTTTGATTCTTTATCGGATCATAAAAACCAACTTTCCGGAGATCTCTCCCCTCTCTTCGGGATCGAACATCAATTGCAACGATTCGATAGACGGCTCATTGGGATAGATGAAAATACCCCCCCTAGAAACGTATAAGAAGTTTTATCCTCGTACGGCTCGAGAAAAAAATTCGAGGTTATGTCTATGTATAAAATTAGAATGGCAAATAGATCCATAAAATCATCAAATCAATTAGACTATGATTAAAGATTAAAATGTTTTTCATTTAGAAATGTAAAACAAAAAATTGTACTCATAACTCAAGTGGGATAACTCTCAAATAGCTCACAATCCCTAAGCTATTTCATTTTTTGAGTGGTCTCTAGCCCCCTTCTTGTCTCGTTTAGAATCTGTTTTATTCTTCAGATTTAGTTGTTGAGACAATGAAAAATGGTGTTTCCTTGTTCCAGGATCCTTTATCTTCTGTTTGAATCATTGGGTTTAGACATTACTTCGGTGATCCTTAATCCTTACAAAATGGCAGCAACATACCTTTTTTGTGAGTTCTTTCTATCAAAGAATCATCAGAACGGTTGATTCACGCGTGTTCCACTTTTGATTGAAAAAGTTTTACCAAGTCCAACAAATTTGACTTTTATTTTAGATTTAGATTTGAAACTTTCTCAAATTGAATCCTTTCAATTTCTATATAGAAGCTATATTTACGAAGTTGTTCAAACTTATTAATTGACACTAACCCTAGACCCTTACCCTTGAGAAATGAATCAATACTTTCTACTCGAGCTCCATCATGTAAATTACCCCCTTTTTTACATTACAACCCAAGAAAAAACTGATGGGTTCTAGTCGAGCAGAACAAAGGATGTCGAGTCAAGAGCACTTTTATTCATAATAAAATGGTGGATTATTACATCCACAGCTGATCATGTCCTTCAAGTCGCACGTTGCTTTCTACCACATCGTTTCAAACGAAGTTTTACCATAACATTCCTCTAGTTTGGAACTAGTATTTAATTGATTCAATTATGAAATCGTGAATAGTCATTAGTTCGATCGCTAAATAATAATAAATCTATACTTTACTTTTGTCCTTCTATATATCTATAATAGAAATAGATATGAATGGGTAGTTAGTTTCTGAAAACGTCTCAGCACTAATTTTTTAATCCCATAGTTATCAAATAAATGGAAGAACTGTCACTGCAAGTAATTTAATCCCGGATATTCTATAATTGACAATTCCAATTTAAGTGATCATAAGTTTTTTTTTTTCACAAAATACAAACAAAGGCCGTTGTTACGGAAATAGAATGCTAACAATACATACCATGCATTGTACTTGACTTGAGGTTCCATAAGTTTTCTGTAACCTTTCTAGACCCCCCCAAAAAATAAAATTTTAAAATTTAATAGAATGTATGAATAATTAAAATTTTACAACAATTTATAGAACTCTTATACCCAAACAAAAAATGCCAAAAAACTCGGTACAAAGAAAACAGATCTGTTACATATGTAATTTACTTGCTCGTTTGTTAATGAGATTCAGATCTGTCTCATTCGAACGCAATTCAGTTTGAGAAAAAAATATTCTTCGCTGAATCAGAGAAGAATAAGTCAAAATTAGAAACAAGAATCATATTCTAGCCACTACTCCACTCTTAAATTCAAATTAAAGATCTTAAAGAGAGTCTTGTTCAAAAAAGCAAGAGTTTTCCGGATATAATGGGTGCTCTGGGACGGAAGGATTCGAACCTCCGAATAGCGGGACCAAAACCCGTTGCCTTACCACTTGGCCACGCCCCATTTAAATTGGAATTCTGCGCTAATAAACACTAATATGAGTGTTGGTTATTCGTCAATTCCAATGCAAATACATATCTATGTTGATAGGATTTTGCTACGTGTAGGTATAATATAGAATTAAACTGGACTTGATTGATCATTACATATAATTTAATTAAGATATTGTATTGTATAAACGTATGATTTCTTATTTTAGAATTGAAGGCTTTTGATTGGGTGAGTGGGTTGAAAGGATTTTTTGGTCTACTTTACTTTCTTCATTATTTTTTGCCTTATATCAATAACTCAATCAAAATACAATTATCTCCAAGAAAAAAATCTTTGTTATGCTTAATATTTTTAGTTTGATCGGTATCTGTCTTAACTCTGCCCTTTATTCGAGTAGTTTTTTCTTGGCCAAATTACCCGAGGCCTACTCTTTTTTAAATCCAATTGTCGATTTTATGCCGGTCATACCTTTGCTGTTTTTTCTTTTAGCCTTTGTTTGGCAAGCTGCTGTAAGTTTTCGATGAAATTTTGAATACTGTCCTAGCAAACTTAATTATTTATTCAAGTATTCAAGAAAAAAATTATAACAATTGCTAAAACCATATAAGTCTTAGAGTATGAACCTTTAGTTGAAACATTGAAATTCTTGAATTGCCGCAATAAATCTTGAATCACCCCATTTCTTCATTATGACCTTTTTCTTTTCTCGTCAAAGATCTTATATAGGATACCCCACAATTAGGTATTGCGGGTATTTTAAAATAAAATTTTCATTTTACTAAAGAAAAACCCTTTCTAAAAACCAAAAAAGTACTTCCTTTCATGGTGTCAAAATATTATATGTGATATAAAAATGGAGAATCTATTCTCTTAAAAAAAAAAAAAAGATCTTGGAGATTGTGTAATGCTTACTCTCAAACTCTTCGTTTACACAGTAGTAATATTCTTTGTTTCTCTCTTCATCTTCGGATTCTTATCTAATGATCCAGGACGTAATCCTGGACGTGAAGAATAAGGATCAAATAATACTTTTCCTTGATCGAAAGATAACTAAAATATCAAGCGATCCAGGGAAACGGAAAGAGAGGGATTCGAACCCTCGGTACGAATAACTCGTACAACGGATTAGCAATCCGACGCTTTAGTCCACTCAGCCATCTCTCCCAATTGAAAACGGATAATAACTATGTTACATGTTACATTACATATTAAGTAAAGATTGAAATTCTCTCTTTATCCTTATTAAAATCGACTTATATCTTAAAAATCTTAAAAAGAGAGTTTATTCAATCTATTTAATTCTAATAAAAATAAAAGTTCTCTAATTTATATAATTATATATATATCACGTTTATCAGCAATTCCAACTCTAAAGTACGGGCTTGAAAGAAAAATTTCTGATAAAAAAAAGAATACCTCGTTATTTTTGTCCGATAAGGGCTTTTCCATGGCCTGGCCGGGTCAGTACCTAGCCGGGCCTTTTTTTGTTCCACTGAATCATAATCATAGATAATTAGCTGAATTAAAAAATGTTATTGAAGCAACAACAATAAGAAATCTTAAATTAGAAGGAGCATTCTTTCTATTCTGATTTTTTATTATTATTTTATATGTACTGGACTAGAATAAAAACACTGGATTCTTGCACAATGCATTTTGATGTTATGACTTAAGTGATTTTGCTGAGCCGTATCTGTCAAAACTCCTATAGCAAAAGAAAAGTTTTTTTTTTATAAGCACCCGCACCCTTTTCTTAATCGCATTTAAGTACCCAACAAAACACGTCAACACTTCATTTTAAATAATTCTTGTCTGATCCTGTATTGATTCCATCCGATTCGACAAAAGATCCATTTATAGATAATAATCGCATTGTAGCGGGTATAGTTTAGTGGTAAAAGTGTGATTCGTTCTATATAACCCCTTACATAGTTAAGGGGTCCTTCGGTTTTCTTCATATTCCGAAAAAAAAAACTTTATTTCTTACAAAGGATTTAATTCTTTACCTCTCAATGACAGATTCGAGGAAGAATATACATTCTCGTGCTTTTTATATTTTATACAAGGATCAATTAGCAATTGAAAAATTGGATTATGAAATTACGAAACATAATTTTTTTATTGGATCACTACTTCCAATTGAATGAGTAAAAGGATCTATGGATGAAGAAAGCTTTTTTCTAGTCGTAACTAAATCTTCAATTTTATATTTTTTTTTTTTTGCGGGGAGATTGAAGCAAAATAGCTATTAAACGATGGCTTTGGTTTACTAGAGACATCGATATATTGTTTAGCTCGGTGGAAAGAAAATTCTTTTCCTCAGGATTCGTTCAAATAGAAATAGAGAACGAAGTAACTAGAAAGGGTGTTATAATCCTCCTCTTCTAGAGGGATCATCTAGAAAGCGAGTAGTTTTAAATGTATTCAGACAGTAAAGGCTGACATAGATGTTATGGGTCAATTTTTTTTTTCATTTACGTCTTAAATCGGGGAAATTATCCATCTACCATAAAGGAGCCGAATGAAATAAAAGTTTCATGTTCGGTTTTGAATTAGAGACGTTAAAAATGATGAATCGACGTCGACTATAACCCCTAGCCTTCCAAGCTAACGATGCGGGTTCGATTCCCGCTACCCGCTTTCTCTTTTTATTATTTTAAAAATTTAATTAATAATTTCATCTTAATCTATCATTGAATTGAATACGCAATTGCCGAAATTTTATCACATGCAATCCGCTATTTTTTTTTACGAACAATAGATCCGAAGTAAAAAATACGAAAACAAATAGGAATGAAAGGCGTCCATTGTCTAATGGATAGGACATAGGTCTTCTAAACCTTTGGTATAGGTTCAAATCCTATTGGACGCAATTTTTTTCCATATATATAATATATATATTTGAAATTTCTATAGTTCTATGTCAAGAAAGATCTTTTGAATAATTTTCATTGAATCCGAGATACTTATATTTTATTTAATATATGAAATTATTTAATATTATAAAATTAAAATAATATCTAAAAAAAAAAAAAATCACTTTTTTTTTCGTTTCTAATTTTGAAAAATATAAAAGATATAAGAGTGATCCATTTTTTATGCTTGTTCCTGAAGTAGAAAGCGTTCCATCTGTTCCTGAATAGCTTCTTTCA